GTAAAATAGGTACTGGAAGTGGAATGAAAGGGATGATCCATGAATATTGATATGTATGTTCCATAAAATAAAAAACCCTTTTTATTTTATTCTTAAATTTATTATTTCTTATTCACTGGTTTGTATTTGTATATATATATTTTTTTTTCAAAGGGGACAATAAAAAAGCACGTAATTTCAAACCTAAATAGAAATTTTTTCGAATTAGTATAATCCTTCATAAATCTTTGAAAAGAAATATATATTCAAATCAAAAAATTCGAAGTGATTAAATAATATTACTAAGTTACTGTTAAAAAAATTATTTGTCTTTTTTTTATTACTACTAAATTAAATAAAATTGTGATTTTATGCAGATACAGAAAAAGTGAATTATAATTCCGTATTACAATAATTTATATACATATATTAAGAATAGAACAAAGATAGAACAAAGATTTACACGACAAAAAAATACTTAATATTAATTATATATATAATAATAAAATAATAAAAAAACTTTACCTAAAAAAAAAAGTTCTTTTAGTTTCATTATTTAGAATTATTAAGGAATTAATTTGAATTATTGAATTTAGTGATTGTCTTCTAGTACACTAAGTTAGCTTTTTTTGCAAGAAATATTATTATAATCGATATTTTTTTACATATACATATAAAGTGAAGAAATTTCATAATTTTTTTTGATAATATAATCATCAGTATAGATTAATTAAATGAAGACTCTCATACGGATTTCAAACGTTAAATAATCAAATTTTTATTAAAAATTTGATTAAAAAAAAAGTAAAAAATAGTTGAGTTTTAAACTTTTGAATGTCTTTTTTGTTTTGAAAATAATAATAATATATAAATATATAATAAACTTTGAAAGAAAAAAATCACTCGATATGGAATACGAAAGAATAGAATAATAAATGTCTTTGACATCCAATTATACCACTGAAAAACTTTTTTTCATTTTTGAATGGCAGTTCCAAAAAAACGTACTTCTATCTCGAAAAAGCGCATTCGTAAAAAAATTTGGAAAAGGAAGGGATATTGGACATCGTTGAAAGCTTTTTCGTTAGGGAAATCACTTTCTACAGGTAATTCAAAAAGTTTTTTTGTACAACAAAATAAATAAAAACACTATAATATAATAATTAGCCTAACTTAAAAACTTAAAAACAAATTTTTTAGAATACATATAAAAAAATCGGAACCAAAAGAGAAAAAAAAAGATAATATATAGAGAAAAAAAAGGTTCACATTTCTTTTTTTTTTTTTCAAAAAAGGGATTTTCTCCATCACTAACTGGATACAATAATAAATAAAGATCTTGTATTTCCTCTTAAGGAGGAAATACAAGATCTTTAAGCCAAATCAATAGGTTCTTGAAATTAATTAATTTATTTAAGTGAAATTTTTTTTTACTTTATACCTTTAGGAATTCTTATTTCTCTGAATTATTATATTCTTTACTTTAAATCAAAGTTATAAAAGCATCTATCCACAATAAATTATTATTAGATAATAGATAATAATAATAAATAATAATATATGATATAATTTTTAAGTGATAAAAAAATCTTATGTTTGGACTGTTTGTACAATATAAAAAGATGCATCAAAATAGTTTTTTTTATTTCTATTTTTTTATTAATGGAACTGATAAAGAGCATTTCGACTTTTGTCTTTGGGTTGAAGTTCCAACTACTTTAATTTAGTTACATTTTTCATTAGTACAAAAAGTGAATGAAAATAATTTCAAATAACTCAGATAAAAAAAAGATCTTAATTGAATTGAAACCCCCAATACCTATAAATTTTGATTCATGAAATCAATTATAAATTTCATTAAATCAATTCTAAATTTCATTGAATTGGCTTCTTTATTGAAATTTGAATCTCGACGATTGAATCAAAACTTGTTAGTATTGTTTTGAACAAGTTGCCGCTATGGTGAAATTGGTAGACACGCTGCTCTTAGGAAGCAGTGCTAGAGCATCTCGGTTCGAGTCCGAGTAGCGGCATAAGATCTTATAAAAGCGATATTATAAGTTTTGTAATGAAATTAATACCCGACTTTTTTCTAAAATCGGGTAAAACCTAGTATTAATTTATTAATTTTTAACAAATTTTTTATGATTTTTTCAATTTTAGAGCATATATTAACTCATATATCTTTTTCGGTCGTTTCAATTGTACTGACAATTTATTTTTTAACTTTATTAGTTAATTTAGATGAAATCATAGGATTTTTTGATTCATCAGATAAAGGAATCATAATTACGTTTTTTGGTATAACAGGATTATTATTCACTCGTTGGATTTATTCAGGACATTTTCCATTAAGTAATTTATATGAATCATTAATTTTTCTTTCATGGGCTTTTTCAATTATTCATATGGTTTCCTATTTTAATAAAAAAAAAAAAAATCACTTAAACGCAATAACTGCGCCAAGTGCTATTTTTATTCAGGGTTTTGCTACTTCAGGTCTTTTAAACAAAATGCCTCAGTCTGCAATATTAGTACCAGCTCTCCAGTCCCAGTGGTTAATGATGCACGTAAGTATGATGATATTAGGCTATGGCGCTCTCTTATGCGGATCATTATTATCAATAGCTCTTCTAGTCATTACATTTCGCAAAGTCGGACCGACTTTTTTGAAAAAGACTCTAAAAAACAATTTTTTATTAAATGAATTATTTTCTTTTGATGTACTTTACTACATAAACGAAAGAAATATAAACGAAAGAAATTCTATTTTACTACAACAAAACATTAATTTGAGTTTTTCTAGAAATTATTATAGGTATCAATTGATTGAACAATTAGATTTTTGGAGTTTTCGTATTATTAGTCTTGGATTTATCTTTTTAACCGTCGGCATTCTTTCAGGAGCTGTATGGGCTAATGAAACATGGGGTTCATATTGGAATTGGGATCCAAAAGAAACTTGGGCATTTATTACTTGGACCATATTCGCAATTTATTTACATATTAAAACAAATAGGAATGTTAAGGGTATAAATTCTGCAATTGTGGCTTCGATAGGCTTTCTTTTAATTTGGATATGCTATTTTGGCGTCAATCTTTTAGGAATAGGTTTACATAGTTATGGATCATTTACATCGAATTAAATAAAACATTAACAAAAAAATAAAGGAATCCAAATAAAAAAGAATAGCATCTATATATAACTTCATATAAGTTAAGAAATCTAAATTAGTTTTATTTTGGAGTAAATCATCAAGAACCTTTTGAATCAAGTAGTACAATGATTCAAAAGGTTCTTACAATACAAAGACCAAAGACTTCTGATTAAAATTCAATTTAATGCTTTTTTTTTCCTGAAAACTATCCATAAAAATAATTAGATAAAATGGATTCGACCTTGTCACTTGCTAATGAGAGCACAAAATCAGGATAAATCCCAATACCAATTATGGGTAGAAGAATAGAGATTGAAAGAAATAACTCTCGGGGTCCAGAATCAAAAAAAGAAAAGTTTTTGACATTAATTAACTTGTATCCATAGAACATTTGGCGTGACATAGATAATAAATATATAGGAGTTAATATCATTCCAATTGCCATTACAAAAATAATTAAAATTTTTGAAATTAAGAAATATTTTTGGCTGGTAATTATTCCAAAAAAAACTATTAATTCTGCAACAAAACCACTCATGCCCGGTAATGCAAGGGAAGCCATCGATAAGATAGTGAACATTGTAAATATCTTTGGAATGGAGATAGCCATTCCACCCATTTCATCAAGATAAACAAGCCGAATTCTATCATAACTCGTTCCTGCCAAGAAAAAAAGGGCAGCGCCAATAAATCCATGAGATATTATTTGTAAAATAGCTCCATTAAGTCCAGGATCCGTTATAGAACCAATACCTATAATTATAAAACCCATATGAGATACAGAAGAATAGGCTATTCTCTTTTTTAAATTACGTTGACCGGGAGATGTTGAAGCTGCATAAATTATTTGGATTGTACCGACTACCATCAACCAAGGAGAAAACATAGAATGGGCATGAGGTAATAATTCCATATTGATTCGAACCAACCCATATGCTCCCATTTTTAATAAGATTCCAGCGAGAAGCATACAGGTACTGTAATGTGCCTCGCCGTGGGTGTCAGGTAACCAAGTATGTAAAGGTATAATCGGTGATTTGACGGCAAAAGCAATAAGAAATCCAATATAAAATAGTATTTCGAGTGTGACAGGATAGGATTGATTAGCTAATAGTTCTAAATTTAATGTTGGTTCGTTCGAACCATATAAACTTATACCTAAAACTCCTATTAATAAAAAAATAGAACTTCCTGCAGTGTATAAAATAAATTTTGTAGCTGAATACAGACGTTTCTTTCCACCCCACATGGATAAAAGTAGATAAACGGGAATTAATTCTAATTCCCACATGATGAAAAAAAGTAAAAGATCCCGAGAAGAAAATAATCCTATTTGACCGCTGTACATTGCTAACATCAGGAAATGGAATAATCGGGAATCCCGAGTAACTGGAAAAGCCGCTAAAGTAGCTAAAGTAGTAATAAATCCCGTCAGTAAAATCGTTCCTATAGAAAGTCCATCTATTCCCAGTCTCCAGTAAAAATCAAAAAAATTGATCCATTTATAATCTTCGGACAGTTGAATTAATGGATCGTCCATTTTAAAATTATAACAAAAAGCAAAGGTCGTTAGAAGAAGTTCTAAGATACAAATACATATAGTATACCATTTATTTACTTTATTTCCCCTATGCGGGAGAAATAACATTAACGAACCGGCAGATATTGGAAAAACAACAATTATTGTTAACCAAGGAAAATCATTCGTGGTAAAGACAAGATACACCAGGTCCAAAGAACGCGTACTCAAAAAAAAATATATAAATAAAAAAATATAATTTAACTTTTTTGAGTACGAGTACTTGTCAATAAAAAAAAAAATAAAATGTATTCCAAATTTATTCAAATGAGGTTTGCGGTAACGTATCAATAAGCTAGACCCATGCTTCGAGTTGTTTCATGCCATAAATAAACTCGAACGCTCAAAAAATCCGTTGGACAGGCGGATTCACATCTCTTACAACCAACACAGTCCTCGGTTCTTGGAGCGGAAGCTATTTGCTTAGCTTTACATCCATCCCAAGGTATCATTTCTAATACGTCTGTAGGGCACGCTCGGACACATTGAGTACATCCTATACAGGTATCATAAATTTTTACTGAATGTGACATAGGATCTATAGTTTTTTGAGTGTCATAAATTTTCAATCTAGTAAACTTCTAACTAAATGATATATTAAAATACTAGATGAAGCAATGATTTCCTTTAATAGAATTTTATTAATGAATTCTGGCTCAATTGATAAAAAAATGGGGCTAAAATGCTTTGATTTCTTAGATTTTAACAAATATAATCTAGTAAGTCATAACCTATTATATATGCAAATTTCAACCTATAATTTTTTTATTTATGCTACTTATTTAATAAGGTCGATTGGTTGATGCGAGTTGATTTTCTGTTACGATAAATTGACGAGACTATAGCTAATCCAATAGCTGCTTCAGCGGCTGCAATTGCTATAACAAAAATGCAGAAAATATCCCCTTTTAGTTGGGAATTATCAAAAAAATCCGAAAATGTTACCAAATTTATATTAACTGCATTGAGTATAAGCTCAAGACACATAAGAGCCCTAACCATATTTCGACTCATGATCAATCCATAAAGACCAATCAAAAATAAATAGGCACTCAAAACAAGTACATGTTCGAGTATCATTCAGCAACTCCTTATCAATTTTGATTTATTTCAATATTTCAATATGAAAAATAAAAAAAATTCACCGGATTCAATCAACTAGAATATAACAAAAAAGTACGAATAAAAACTATATTAGGGAAAAAATTTTAAAATATGAAATAGTATTCAATCAAATTTAATTAAATGAACGGAAAAAATATCATAACATACACAAAATTTTCTTCGGTCTTTACTAATTAGAACGCTTTTTATTGACGAGCCACAGAAATTGCACCTATCAAAGCAACTAAAAGAATTATTGAAATTAGTTCAAACGGAAGAAAAAAATCTGTTGATAAATGAATTCCTATTTGTTGACTATTACTTATTAAATCTTGCTCTAGAAGCTGGTTTAATCTTGTAGTCCAAATAACCCCGTACCATGATGTATCGAGAATAGTAGAAATTAATGAAAAAAGAATAGTTGTACAAACCAATGAAGTAATCCCATCCCCAACGGTCCACAGATTGAAATCTGTGGAATATTCTGAATCATTCATGAACATCACAGCAAATATGATTAAAACATTTATGGCCCCCACGTAAATAAGGAGTTGTGCAGCAGCTACAAAATGGGAATTTGATAGAATATACAATAAAGATATACAAACAAGAACAAATCCTAAGGAAAAGGCTGAAAATATTGGGTTGGGAAGTAATACCACTCCCAGACCTCCTACTAGAAGACCGGATCCCAGAAAAACTAAAAGAAAATCATGTATTGGTCCAGGCAAATCCATTATATTATTAAAATAAGAAAAAATCGAAATCCTTTTCATGACCTTATTATTTAACCGGGAAATTTTTTTTTAATATGTTTCTAATATGTTTCTAATAGAGTGAAATTAGAATCTAATGGATATAAATTGATGTAGATACAATTATTAGGCGGTTTCGCTTTTTTATTCTAAAGTGTATTTTCGACCTATCTATTTCAAGAAAGTAATTACGAATATATTCTATTATAAAGAATGAGCCTTAATACTTAATATTATTATATAAATACAATACAAGTTTGTAATTAAATTCTTTATATAATTGAACAATTTTGAATTCGTTTTTTATTTTTTATTATTTTTTAATAAAATTAATGGGTTTACCCATTTTTAGTTTGAGGTGAATTCAAAATTGTTCGAATAGTGTAATCGTCAATTACTGACATTGGTAAACGACCTAAAGCTATTTGATTATAATTCAATTCGTGACGATCATAAGTTGAAAATTCATATTCTTCAGTCATTGACAAACAATTTGTTGGACAATACTCAACACAATTACCACAAAATATACAAATTCCAAAATCAATACTGTAATTAAGCAATCGTTTTTTTCGAATATTAGTTTCCAATTTCCAATCAACAACAGGCAGATCTATAGGACATACTCGAACACATACTTCACAAGCAATGCATTTATCAAATTCGAAATGGATTCGACCGCGAAAACGTTCCGATGTTATTAATTTTTCGTAGGGATATTGAATAGTTACAGGTAAACGATTTGTGTGGGATAAGGTAATCATGAAACCTTGACCAATATACCTTGCAGCTCGTAGGGTTTGTTGACCATAATTCATGAACCCGGTTATCATAGGAAGCATATTGTAATTATCTATGAATAATTTTATCTTTGTTTCTTTCTCTTGTTTAAAACAAGTAATGAATATATTGGATTCATTTTCAATTTAGAGTGAAAAGAGTTGGAAAGAAGTTGTTAATAATAGATTACCAAGGGAAATAGGTAAAAGAAATTTCCATCCAAGATTTAATAGTTGATCCATTCTTAACCTGGGTAAAGTCCATCTTGTTGCGATAGAAATGAACAAGAACAAATAAGTTTTAGCTAATGTAATAAAGATACCAATTGTTGTTCCAAAAATTTGATCCCTTTCAAATAGCTTCAGAATAGATATATGCGGAATAGAAATATTCCAACCGCCTAAGTATAGAACTGTTACAAATAATGAGGAAATTAAGAGATTTAGATAAGAAGCAACGTAAAACAAACCAAATTTGATACCCGAATATTCAGTTTGATAACCTGCTATTAATTCTTCTTCCGCTTCTGGTAAATCAAACGGTAACCTCTCGCATTCTGCTAGGGAAGAAATTAGAAAAATGATAAAACCTATAGGTTGACGCCACAAATTCCATCCCCAAAAACCATATTTTGATTGTGCCTCAACTATATCAACTGTACTTAAACTGTTAGATAATCCTAGTCGGTGATAACATTACTATTCTCACCGCTATTCCAAAACCGTACATGAGGTCTTCGCCTCATACGGCTCCTCGGAGGCCATAAATAAATCTAAGGACCAGATTATTTAGATGGGTATGATGTGTTTTAAAATAGATTAAATATATAAATATATCTGGGGTCCAAAATTATACCAATGGAATTCTGTCTGCTCAAATTCTAAGAATAAAAAAAAGCGCTTCGGAATTCATCTCATCCTTTACAAATTTTAATTTCTATTTGTTGAGTAATAACTTAATCCTTTAATAAAATACTCCTTGTAAAAATAGGTATTTCAGCCCACCGTGGGTTTCAATTACGAAAAAGAATTAGACATCCTATTAGTTTATTATTCCTAACCGAAATTCTATTTTATTTTCGAAATATATGAAAAAATACCCTTGTTTCGTTCCTATTCTTCTTTCTTTTTTAGAAAAAAGTTGGTGTACTTAAAAAAAAAAATAAAAAATAAAGGATTATTTCGTTTCTGATAGTCATTACATTTATCGGTGGATAGGAGCATACTCTGAATCGGAATCTTGGGGAGTACTGTCTGATCATTTCTACTAATTTCAAGCCCCAATTAACCTTCTTTTTTCTGTTATCTTATGTTATGCATAAATATCCTTTTCAATTTGTTTAATCTCTATTACAAATTCTTTGTGTATTTTGGTGTTTCTAACCATCCACTCATTTTTACCTAATTGCCGCTCACTTTGTAATACATGTATGTTAATCTATATAACTAATAGTGAAAACGTCATACGGTTAATATTTTTAACCCGCTTCAAGCCAGGATGACTAATCAACCAGCCTTGGGGTAAGGCGATTCTTACGCTTATGTTTATTTCCGTTTAACCTTTGTACATAGGAAATGAGACTCAATTTTTCTTTTTTACTGCTAATTTCTGAGCAGTTTTTTTTCACTCATATATAACTATCAAATTCCTTTTATTAAAATTAACCCGAAAGATAAATATATATATTTCGTTTTTTAACTTATTCGTCTAGAAGAAACGGAATAGTAAAAATAAAAATAAACGTTTATATTTCAACGAATCGCACGTAGAGATATTGATAAAACACATAGAGTTAATGGTATTTCATAACTAATCGATTGGGCAGCAGCTCGCAGACCACCTAAAAAAGAATATTTATTATTTGATCCATATCCTGACATAAGAAGTCCAATCGGAGCAATACTTGAGATAGCAATCCATAAAAAAATACCGATATTGAGATCCGCTAAAACAAGGTGATTGCTAAAGGGAATTACGGAATAACTTAATAAAATTGAGATAACTGCTATAGATGGTCCAATACTAAATAAAGGAGTATTTCCTCTAGACGGACGAAGATCTTCTTTGAAAAGTAGTTTTGTCCCGTCGGCTAGAGCTTGAAGAATTCCCAACGGGCCGGCATATTCAGGTCCAATACGTTGTTGTATCCCCGCAGAAATTTCTCTTTCTAACCACACAATTACTAGTACACCTGTTATGATTCCCAATACAAGAGAAAATATAGGGACAAATATCCATATGAGTCCATAGACCTCTTTTAAAGATTCAAATCTAACAAAAGAATTTATAGTTTGTACTTCTGTTGCATAAATTATCATTTTAACGATCAACTTCTCCCATAATTATATCTATGCTACCGAGTATCGTCATAATATCAGCCAATTTCATTCTTTTAACTAGTTCAGGAAGAATTTGCAAATTAATAAAACCCGGTGGTCGGATTTTCCATCTCCAAGGAAAACCACTTTGATCTCCTATGAGAAAAATTCCCAATTCCCCTTTTGGAGCTTCAACTCTTACATAAAGTTCTTGTTTCGATAATTCAAAAGTAGGAGAAGGTTTTTTACTAATGAATCGATATTCAAAATCATTCCATTCTGGGTTCCTTTTTCTATCAAAGCCTCTGCTTTCTAAATTCTCATAGGGACCCCCCGGAAGTCCTTCCAGAGCCTGTTGAATAATTTTGATGGATTCTGTCATTTCGCTAAGTCGTACTAAATAACGAGCTAATGAATCTCCTTGTTTTTGCCACTGAATTTCCCATTCAAATTCATCGTAAGACTCATAACGATCAACTTTACGAAGATCCCATGGTATTCCGGATGCGCGTAGCATTGGTCCGGATAACCCCCAATTTATTGCTTCTTCCCCACCAATAATGCCAACTCCTTCAACTCGTTCTAAAAAAATAGGATTTCGTGTAATCAGTTTTTGATATTCAACAACCTCTGTTAAAAAATAATCACAAAAATCCAAGCATTTATCTATCCAACCATAAGGTAAATCAGCCGCTATTCCTCCAATACGAAAAAAATTATGCATCATTCTCATACCGGTGGCAGCTTCGAATAGATCATATACAAATTCTCGTTCTCTGAAAATATAGAAAAAGGGAGTCTGTGCACCAATATCTGCCATAAAAGGGCCGAGCCATAACAGATGAGAAGCTATACGACTCAATTCCAGCATAATTACTCTGATATAGCTGGCCCTTTTAGGAACTTGAATATTTCCCAGCTGTTCTGGTCCATTTACTGTTATTGCTTCTGTAAACATAGTAGCTAAATAATCCCATCGCGTTACATAAGGTAAATATTGTATAATTGCTCGGTTTTCTGCAATTTTTTCCATTCCTCTGTGTAAATAACCCAATATGGGTTCACAGTCAACAACATCCTCACCATCTAGAGTAACAATTAAGCGAAGAACACCATGCATGGATGGGTGGTGAGGTCCCATATTGACTATCATAAGATCTTTTCCTGTAACTGGTCTCGTCATAAGTTTTTCCTTGATTCGTTCTGGCATGAATTAGATTGCTGAAAAAGAGGTTTATCAAAAAATTCAAGATCTAAAAAATTAACTAATTCACAATTTTTTAATTTAATGAGTTTTTAATTCCCGAATATTCAACCGATTAATTAGTTCTTTATAACGTACTCTATTTTTTTTTGACAAATAAGCCAGCAGTCGTTGACGTTTTCCCAGAATTTTGCGAAGACCCCTCTGAGATAAATAATCTTTTCTGTGCAATTCCAAATGTGAAGTAAGTCTTCGTATCTTATTAGTGAAACTAAATACTTGAAATTCAACAGATCCCTTGCTTTCTTCTTTTTTTTCTTGAAATGAAATGAATGCATTTTTTATCATAAAAAGAAATCCTTCCCTTTTTAATATGAATTGAAAGATATGAATTTTACTGATCAGTAATAATAATGGTAGTTTTTTTGTACAAGGATCTTAATTTAATTATTAACTTCTTAATTTTATCAAAAAAAAGTCTAAATTTAGATCTAAAAACGGAGGATTCTGTTAATTTATTTATGGATCTGCTCCGATTGGTATCTATGTCATTGATTAAATGAATCTCATGTATAAAGATTGAATTTACAAGAATTCTTCATATTTGTGCATCCAACTTTTTTCATATACCGTAACTTATATATTATATATAGTAAAAAAATATAGTAAAAAGGATCTATCATTAATGAATTTGAAATCGCGTATACATATGTATTCTTATCATACCAAAATGATTTCCGTTAGTAGTATTAAACCAATAGCGATTCATACAAGCTAAATCTTCTAATCTAAAATTCGGCCAAAGAAAGGATTTTAATTTAATTAGGTTATTTTTATCCTTCTCAAGATTTGTCTTTTTATGCAAGACTGTGGTTAAGTTTTGAATATTCTTATCAAATCTTGAATTTCTATCCCTCGCATTTTTTTTTTTTAAGTTGAAACAAATTAGAATTCGAAATTCTCTACGTCGTTTAGGGGATAGAATATTTTCAGGGACAAAGAAATCATAATTCTTTTTTTTATCAATATAGCTTTTTTTTTTGTATTTTTTACTTATTTTTTTTTTTTTTTTATGAACCAATGAAATACCTATGGTTCTATATATAATAAGTTGTCCATCATTTTTTACAGACAAACGGACAGGTTCAATAATCAATATTCCTTTTTTCATAAATTTTGCAAAAGTGAAATTCTTCTTAATCATTAGAATATCTAGGCGCATATCTCCTCTTTCAATAGAAGATATCGCTATCTCATTTGGATTTTTTAGTCTAACTAAGAGACAGTATACTTTTACATTATTGAGAATTTTTTTATTACAAAAACAATTCCATCGGAATTGAAAACGCGAATACCTTGTGAAAAAGAAATCAAGTTGCACTTCGGTATTGCTTTTGTATTGTTTTTTATTTTTACGTTTTTTTATCTTAAATTCTGCATAATTTTCTTCAATATTTTTTTCTTGGTTTGATAAAGCTGATTCAGGATTTCTTTTTTTTTCTTTATCTGATTCAAGCTCTCCTTGACCTGCCGATTCTTTTTCGTCTTTATTTAGATTATAAAATCGAAGGGATTTTTTTTCGTTTGATGGTATAAAACCTTTTTTCTTTAGAGTTATCTTTTTCTTTTTATTAACATTTTCTTTTTCATTAAAATTGAAAAGAAGAAATTTAATTGGTATAACCCACGGTTTCGTTTTATATGTACTAGAAAATAAGAAAAATTCTGGAAAGAAAAAAAATTCAAAATTTGTTATATGATGATTTAGTATTTCTTCATTCATTCCCATCCAATCAAAAAAGTTTCTTTTTTGATTGGCAAGACCTGTCTTAGTTATTTTCTCAATTCTTTGATAATTTTGAACTTTAGTCTTAATATATTTTTTTTTACTTTTGGTATCAACCCAGGGCTCAATATTTACGTTTTTTCTAAACCAAAAGTTGAGAATTCTCCAATCCAAATATTTTCTATGCCCAATTTCCCCTATATTATATTTTTCTAGAAAACAAGAGACTAAACAATTATCTAGAGCAATCCCGATAGACATGTCAAAAATTTTTTCTGTAGAATGAATAGATTTGTAGCAAAAAAGATTATATATAGAATCTTTTTTTAAATTATGTTTTGGATTTAATAATGAGTCGGCCTCCAAAATTTTTTGTTTTTTGTAATTATCAAATTTGTTTTTTTTATATGAATCCTCTTTGGTTAAACTTGGATTTAGAACTATAGAGTCTTGGTTTATTTTATTTTTCCATTTTTGGGTTACTAATCTAGCCCATGCAATCTGAGGTAAATTGTATGGAGAATGGCTTCGTAACCAGTTTTTCCATTGATTTACTTCGGAATTTAAAAAGGTTTTATCTTTCAATTCATGATGAAAGATTCCTTGTTCTTGAAAAAAATCCTTTATTTGATTCTTAACAAAAAAGGATGTTATGCATATTTTATATTCAAGAACGGCCTTTAATTTATAAACTTTACTAACTTGAATTTTTGATAATTTGTAAAATACATATGCTTGTGATAAAGAGCATAGGTCATAACTAAATTTTTTTTTATTGGATATTAAATTTTTTATAGTCGAAATAAAATAAATGGTATTTTTTTTTTTATTAATTTTTTTTCCATTTTCTTCATTCTTGTAAATATATTTATCAAGAATTGTTTTTGTTGATTCAAAAAAAAGTTGTGTAGTAATTCTTGGAATATTAATGATACCTAGAAAAATAGCTATAGACAGTTGTTCAATGCAAAATTTTATAAAAAAAAAAGATTTACGAATTAATCGGGTATTTTTTCTTTTGAATGTCTGCCAACTTTTTTTTGATGACTCAATTATTTTAGAATCATAACGCGGTTTGTTACAACTATTAGTTAGGTTTTCTTTTTCTTTTGAAATTTCTTCTGTTTGATTTCTTATTGTCTTTATTCTATCAATCAAATTTTTTAGTTTGTTTTCGCTGAGTGAAGAATTTGTCCACTCCATGGATTTTTTTTGAACAGATAGTTTATCAATTATCTGATTACTCATTATTGAATCGTTTTTAGTTTCATTTACTTCATATATTTCTCTCGGGCCAAATACTGGAATTCTATTTCGTTTTGAAAGGTTTTTTATTTTTCCTTTTAGAAAAAGAAAGTTTTTGATAATCCAGTTTTTAATTTCTTTTGCGACTTTTAGGAAAATTGTTGCCCTTTCTTTGAAAATCCTTAAAACCGGAAAAAACTTAGTTTTGAATTTTTTGATTCTTTTTTTTAATTCTTTATAAATAGGTTCAAAAAAAGAAGGCTTTTTTTTGGCAGAACCAAACGGTAGTTCAGTTTCCATTCCCCAAACTGTTAAAAAACAAAAATCATTTTTTTCTCCTTTGTCTTTTGCTTTTTTTAGTTGAGCCTTCTGAGATGATTGAAATTTAGATTTATGCCGCCAAGGTTTCAGATAAAAAGGAAATATGATTTTTATCTGAATACCATCCGTTAACCATTTTCTTGGAAATTCTGTTTCGGATAGTTGAACCCCATTATAAGTACATTTAACATGCATTTCACGTTTACAATCCTTTAAATCCTCAGACCACTCGGGAATTTGAAATAATAACATACGGATGCTATTTTTAATTATTATCAATAAAGGTAATATAATATGTTTTCTAAGAATAGATTGAGTTACTAAGAGAGAACCTCTTATTATTTGAGCAAATGGGAAGATATCCCAAGTTTCTGCAATTTCTATCCTTTTTTTTTCTTCGATTTTTGATTCTTCTTCTTCTTTTTTATCAATTTTTTTGTTTTTCCACATTAAATTTCTAAGAATTTTTTTTTTTAGCCCCCATATATCAAATGAAAAAACAAAAAGTTTATCTATTCTATCAAAAAAAAGGGGGGAATGTATTTTTGCTTGAAAAAATTCCCAAATAACAGTTTTACGTCTTTGGGCACGCATGGATCCTTTAATTATCTCTCGACGAAAATCAGATTGTTGTGAATAACGGATTAAAGCCATTTCATCTTTTTGATGATAATTTGGATCATCTTTGCGATTAGTATAAATCTCGTTACGCGTGTCTTTATCAGTAAAAACCACTACACGTTTTGCTTTTCTTGAACTAATCCCAGGCTC